CTTTCCCTTACAAAACTATCATAAAACTGTACAAGCATAAATAGTGATTCGGACCCTCACCTCAATAGTTATCTTACTAGCCCACGGAACTCATCATATCAGAGTAAGCAAGTAAGTTACCTCAAAAGAGAGTAATGCTTATAGGAGGTCTATCTCCCTTCTGTCATGCCCTTCCCTTTTTGCTTTTTTAGTAAGAGCTGCCTCCTCCTTGCTGCTCGCGCTAAAGCAATTGTAGCAGCTACAGTAGGAGAAGAATGCCGACGGCTTTCGTTGTTTATCCAGCAGTTGAACTTTCGGAATAGAATAGGCTCAATGACTTTGCCTGCTTTCTTGCTTGCCCCGCTCTCCTTAGAAGCGTTGGTTGAACCGCTGGACTCTATTATCTCCGTTGATTACTATTGGATGGAGCTATAGAAGCTATTTTACCTACGTGAACACTTAAGCTAGAAAGAAAGTAGTATTTCTCATTATATAGAAAAGCCTTGAACCGGGTAACCCGTCATGGGAAACTTGGCCGAGGAACACCTCTCACAGAGTCATCGGTATCCCTGATAAAAAGAATCAAACGTCGAATGGTCCGAATGAATGCTACATCAGGAGCCGAGTTTACTTCACTCCCGGTGACCTGCCGTCGTAATAGCACTGTGGGCGGAAGTTACTATGTGATCACGGCTTCCGACACTGCATTCATACAGACAAGCCCTTTTAGATAGGGCTTTTCGAGTAGAGAAAGGTGGAAACTCTTTTCATGGAGAACCCCTTCTGGACCAAAGATGGGCATCCCAATCACTTTTGTCACAACCAACTCTTGGCAAATTGTGTTCATAATATATTCAATAATGGTCTCGAGCTCATCTGTAAATCATGGCATGGGTAGAGAAGAATGGCTAGCTATCCTTGAGTGACACATCGCAATGATTGTATCGAAGACGGGCGGAGGAACCCAGCTTCTCTCAGAGGAGGAACCCCTTTTAGTCGAGTAATTGGAGTTCCTCGGCAAGTGTTGTGATTCCCTTCAAGTGTAGTGAGCGTGAGGACCCCTTAGTAGCCCAAGCGCAAGCGCGGCTGGGGTCCGTAGTGAGCGGCTGTCTGCGGTTGCAGCTCTGTTGCTCAGCTGTCATTATTGAATATATCTCCTGTCGTCCGATCTATTCTTTACTTGTGAATCCCTTCCCCTCATCAACTAATTAATGAGAGCCTCCCCTCCCCTTACAGGCTTGCTTGAACTTCCCTTTCCGTAGTAGTATGACTCTTCTGTCCGGGTCTTTCAGATCATAAACGTGAAGAACAGCTTTCGAATTGATTCATCTCGGCCTTAGACTGCTACGGTTAGCTCTTTCCCGAGCACCTGGACTGGCTATCTCGAAAGAAATGCTTTCATATCATAGCTGCTGACTTGGTTTTGAAACTAGGAGCTGAAGGAACGGCTACTGATTTGGGACCTAAATCATTTCATCCGGAAGTGACTGCACTCGCCTAAGCCAAGGCCAAGCTACTTTCATAACCACCAGGAAAGCCTAGCTACTTGTTCGTTCCTCACCCTGTCCCTTACCTAAGCCAATTGAATGGAATCAGATCATCCGTTTCTGGTATGTTGGGTGTCATCCTATCCAGTACTGGATGCAGTAGAAGGTGCTCTCGGGCGAATTCCCGGCTAAAAAGTACACTGAGTTAGGCGAGAATTGTCTCAAGATTGACAGATAGATTGACTTAGGGGAATTAGGAGTTGTTTGGAGGTGGGTACCATTACCATGGAAGAGGTAGGTTATCCCTGAAAAAGGGACTCGGATAGGAATATAGACTAGAAGCTGACAGCAAGCTCTTAGTCTTGGCTTCTTCTTCCTTTATTTTATGGAGACAGGGTTACTACCATACTTGGAGCACGAATTCATATGTAAGATGCCCAGTTGGATCACTAATTCGTAGATTGACAACCTCTAGAAAGGGCCTTTTTCCAAAAAGATTCCTAATCGAATTTCGTCGATATTGAATACCTTATTGACTTTGAGACTACTAATAGCAACGAAGCTGACTCGACCAGTTTACAACTTCGAAAGAAGGAGAGCGGAGATCTTTCTTTCAATCGAAGGGTCATGGGGCTAGAACCCATAGGCACCGGACTGAGGTATGAAATGAAGGACGAGTTTCACTCGCTTCGGGCTCAAGCTTAGATAGAAGAGTCCAATGAGCCCAAATGGAAATTCGATAGAAAACTAAAGCTGAGAAAGTCACAATCCATTGAATAAGATCGGCTAAAGGTGAGAGCTCAAAAAAGAAAGAAAAGAAGTCGCTCCCCCTCCTTTATCCTATGTAGGGCAGCTCCAAGCAGAATAGAATAGAGACTATTCCTACTATAGTATAGGGACCATTTCTATGAGGAAGGAGGGTACATTGAGCTTCAAGGAGAGATTCTTTGATCACTCAATGCTTGGATGGATAAAGAAGCAAAGGAAAAGACAAAGTCAGTTTGAAGGAAAATTGAGCCCCCGGTTAGAGCGCTTTACCTATCATTTCTTAGAAGAGGGTCCGAAGGAGGCTCAATCTTTCACTATTCAAGAGTAAGGGAAATCAAATGCGATCTAAGCTAGACGCCCTAGAATTCGGGAAGGAGGACCTATTGAATAAGTCTCCAATCAATCGTAGGCGGGTGAGCGACTCGCCACAGATTTGAACTGGCACATAGACTAATAGGAAGACTGGCTTTCAGAGGTCTCTGGAGAAAAGAGTAGTAGCTTTGGTGACGCAGTTCGGTTGTCCCTCTACATCTGCGGGCTGGGACGTCCAGCCAACCAGTAGGTGGAAGGTCTCTTTGTGCATTCTACTACTACCAGCTTTCCATCTTACTACACCTCATGAAATAAAAAGGATCCGGCCTACGGTGTTTTTCGAAAAGGTTTCAAAGGCTCTCTCTTTTCAATGGAGAAAAAGTCCAAGCTCTCGGCGTTGGGAGAACTATCAATGGATTGGTTGCTGCTGGAAGTCGATAGGGAGGAAATGTAGGACGAAGACTTCATCAAGCAGTCCCGTGGAGCACCTCATTGCTTCTCCTTTACTTTACCTTTAGTGCTTTCAAGGGCGCAGGGAGACAATTCCACAGCTGCGGGACAAGGGTCAACGTAGATAACATTAGGCTAAGCGCAGCCATCAGAAAGCAGCAGGGCCAGTGTTCCATTAGCTGGGCTTGGTCATTCGCTTGGATGGTAAGAGGGATAGCTACCGTAGCTCGGAGGTCTTTACTCGCTACCTACATACATGGTAACCGCAGCAAAGGAACTATACGGACAACCGCTGAACCCTTCATGATACCTATCTCGGACAGAGGATAAGAAGATAGATATTCTATACCGCAGCTACAAGGGTAACGTAACCTTAGCCCGTTCACTCGGCCAAGCAGGCACGGCTTACGCCTACACCAACCTCCTTGGCCTACGATCACTACAAGGGAATGAGAACAAAAGGAGTAAGAAGAAACTGGCTAAGATTCAATTGACCTATATAGCAACCAGTTCAACTAAAGGGGCGTAGCGGAGTGACCCCTACGCCCCTTCTGTCTCATCTACCTACTCCATGAGAGAAGGTGAGAACTCATCAATCAAAAACTTTTCGTATAATAAGGAAGTGGCTAGTCTATCTTTGTCTCTTTTTTCTTTCTCTTCCTGCTCTTCTCCCATGCCCGCTAGGAACCGCTAATAGTCATAGTGGGACCTCTCCTTTTATGTCTTTAACAAAGTAAAGTTCTTGTCTAATTGATCAAGAGAAGGGGATCTCTACGATAATGAAATACAGACGGACCTGCTTTGAGTGTCCTTTCTGTGCTCTGTTTTAAGCTGGAAAGAGTGCTTTCCCGATTCGATGGTTGAGCTCCGGAGATCCTCTTTTCTCTGGTTTCGGTAGGATGAATTTCATTTTATGTTTGACGCATCGCATATAGTTAGCCTGACTAAGGCATCGATATTAAAAGAAGTAATGTCAGCTCTCATGAAGGTAAGCACATTTTTTTTTATTAGACGATTCTAAGGGTACGGGACACCTCCTCCAGTCTATTAGGCGAGGTATGTTCTCTTGGCCTGAGAGTTGGTTCAACCCCAACGAGAAACATCCTTTCTAGTGTGTTCAATCCCACCTTTCATCAACTGTTGTTTCTCTGTCCCTTTTCGTTCTCCTCTCTCTCTTCTTCGTTCCGAGTTGGTTTGCAAACCATGGAGGATCAACCTTCTATTGCATTACAGTTGGTTAAACAGCTATCCCTTACCGTACATCATACTATTCGTCTCTTCCTTCGCTGTAATCTTCCTTTTATTCCTGATCTTTTGCAGCTCCATTCGTTTGTTGTTATTGTTTGTCGTCGGTTATTCGGATCTTCTGAGCCAGGATCAAATCTGTGTGAGCGGGGCAAAGACACCTGTTTGTTCCCCGAGCTACTAAAGCTGGTTTAGAAGGGTCCACAAAGCCAAGAAAGAAAACTCCTAGCTCAGAGAGCACAAATCCTTGATCAACTAGCCTAGCAAACAACTCGGAAATCAAGAGCATCGCTAACAAGAGGATGTGGCCAATTACCAGTTGGCTTGGAGCAAAGAGAGAGAGAAAGAGATTCGACTTGTATAAGAGGGGTTCCTCCAGCTTCGCTGAAGAAGCTAGGTTCCTCCTCTTCCTCCCTTTCATAACACTCCTTCCCCGTCTTACTAGGCGTTAGGCCCTCCATTGCATTCTATTCTCCGGAGCCTACCAACTTGCCTACCTCTTAATCTCCGCCCGTTAACATATAAAAAAGAAGACTCTTGTAGATTCGCCTCTTTCTTTCCGACTCGCTTCACGACTCTTTTAGTCTCGTTACGCTTAATAATCAAAATCAGCGGAAGCCAACTCTTGAAAATCTCAGGTTTACACTGCTAGATCAAATTCATACTGAAATGCATTACCCTACCTATCTAAAAAAAAGAGGGCCCTGGGGAGCATGCCACCCTCAACCCACAAACTCCCATTCTCCTCAGTCTCCCAGT